GAAATAAACTAACCAAACCATGGATAAATCCAAGCGAACTTTTCTTAAATCCAAGCGATCTTTTCGTAAGCGTTTGCCCCCGATCCAATCGGGGGATCGAATTGATTATAAAAACATGAGTTTAATTAGTCGATTTATTAGTGAACAGGGAAAAATATTATCTAGACGAGTAAATAGATTGACCTTGAAACAACAACGATTAATTACTATTGCTATAAAACAAGCTCGTATTTTATCTTTGTTACCTTTTCTTAATAATGAGAAACAATTTGAAAGAACCGAGTCGACCACTAGAACTCCTAGTCTTAGAGCCAGAAAAAGATAGGTTTACTCTTTATTCACTTGAATTCAAATCCCCATCCGAACTCAAACGCGGATTTCTATTTTGTTGGAAAAATCCAAGAATCCGGATTGAATTCTTGTGTCGTAAGAAAAAAAAAGAATAATCTGGGAAGAAGAAATTTTTTTAGTGAACGTGTTGATTCATATTTATTTTGACTACTTTATTTTGACTACTTTCTCATATTTATCATATTCTTTCTATTCATTTTTATTCGACCTTCCCGGAGTTCATTCTCCGGGCAACTCCGTTTAACCGGTGGATTCCTTCCAACTTACTTCTTTTATGATCTCATTGGAAATCATATAAAGACAATTCCTATTTGATATAGCTATTTGTGCAAGTATTTTACGATTAAGAAGCAATTGTCTCTTGTACAGATCATTTATGAATCTACTATAACTATAGCATACCCCCCTTTCGCGAATTGCTGCATTTATTCGAGTGATCCACAAACGACGAAAATTGATTTTTTGCCTATCCCTATCCCGATGAGCCGAAACCAAAGCTCTTATTTTTTGTTGAGTAATAGTTCGAGTAAGTCTTGAATGAGCCCCCCGAAAGCTTGATGCAAATAAACGAATTTTTGTTCTACGTCTCCGAGCGATATATCCCCGTCTAATTCTGGTCATTGAATAAATGAAACTTTAACGAATAACTAATCGATTTCCTTTCTTTCAGTTATTCTTTTGCCCCTTTCCTAGTATATGAATAACAAAACGGATTTTTCCAATGTATAAACTAATAATTCCAATGGCTTTGGCTACTATAACCTTCCCAACCACAATTTTTCTTTTTTTCGAGGCATTTCACCTCGAAATACGAAATTGTACTATACTAGGTATTAAAAAAGAAAAGTAATGATAAAGAAATAGTGGATTCCATCGTTTCTATGGTTACTTCTTAAACGGTGAGGTCTTCTCTATACACCGGAGCCTTTACTTCATTTAATCAATGTTATTGCTAACTTGTATAGTTCACATTCTTCGGCTCTACCCATGAATTATCCAGTAATAGGTCTTTCACAACGAGCTCTACCTATACAGTAACGGTATTTAATTATGAAGATTGGCTGGGTAGCTGACCCTGTTAGTCCGTTCTTGCAAGAGGGGTTTATTTTAACTAAGATTTCCTCCGCTTAATGGATAACCATTTGCTACCAATGGAGAATTGCTTCTCATCTTGAATTGAGGTGAGTGGATTTACACCAACAGAAACCATAAATTTCATACACAATAAAAGGGATATCATCGATTTTTAGATAGGAAATGTAGTTCGTTTTTCCGGTCTATCCTATTTGATCATTGATATTCGAACATTGTTCTCTTTCCTTTGTTCTAGTTCATGATCTGAACGAGTCGCACATACACCCTAGTACATGTTCCTCGACGCTGAGGGCATCCCCGAAGCGCGGGGGATTTTGTGACATTTCTAATTGGCTGTCTTGTATTTCTAATAAGTTGTTTAATCGTTGGCATGTTGAATCATATACATAATGGGCTGGTTTAGATCGATCCTAACCGGATGATTATGAATTACTTTTATTCAATAGAATATAGAATAATAAAAAAAGTCATAGAATATTAATATTAAACTCGGCAGGGTGAATTTCAGAATTGACGTGAAATCTAGGCTATTGTCATTCAACCGCTACAAGATCAACAATTCCATAAGCTTGGGCCTCTGTTGCTGACATAAAAACATCTCTTTCCATGTCTTCGGATACAACCCATACGGGTTTGCCCGTTCTTTGTACATAAACCCTTGTCAGGGTTTCACGTAGTTTCAGCAGTTCTCCCACTTCCAGGATGAATTCTCCCGTTGCTACTTCAGAAAAAGAACCAGCAGGTTGATGGATCATTACCCTGATAATATAAGATAATAAAAGGATTCTCTATTTTTCATGATATGAGGGGAAGATACAAAGAAAGATAAAAGAATAACAAGAAAAAAAGATAGAATCGAACAACCGTACGGGCATTATGCATTGCATACGGCTCTACAATAAAATTGACCCTTACCTTCCATAAAATAAAGAAAAAAATAGGATCGATCAGACCCCGATCGGTAAATGATCAACTTACCACCCTTCCTTTCAGAGGAATTCAAAAATACTATGATGGCTCCGTTGCTTTATATATTGATTATATTTTTTTGTCT